CCTTTTCTGTGGAAAAGGCCCATATCCATAATTCTGATTTGACATATGGACAATTCCTCAATATCTTGTTCATTCGCAACAAAATATTTTCTTTGCCCGTCGAATATGCTTTTGGGGGGAGAGAGACTATTTCACCAATCGAGTCACAGGTATCTAACATATTCATACCTAACGATTTTCCACAAAGTGGTGACGAAACGTATAACTTGTACAAATCTTTCCATTTTCCAAGTCGATACGATCCCTTCGTCCGTAGAACTAGTTTCTCGATCGCAGACATTTCTGGAACACCCCTAACAGAGGGACAAAGAGTGCATTTTGAAAGAACTTGTTGTCAACCTCTTTCAGCTAGGAATCTATCGGATTCAGAAGAGAAGAACTTGCATCAGTATCTCAATTCAAACATGGGTTTGATTCCCACTCCATGTTCTGAGAAAGATTTACCATGCAAAAAGAGGAAAAAACGGCGTCTTTGTCTAAAGAAATGCCTTGCGAAAGGGCAGATGTATAGAACCTTTCAACAAAGGGCTCTTTCAACTCTCTCAAAATCGAATCTATTCCAAACATATATGCCATGGTTCTTGACAGGGTACTGGATATTTGTAGATAATTTTGTAGATACTTTTTCAGACCTATTGCCGATTTCAGATACTTTTCCAGAACTATGGCTGATACTACGTAATAGTCAAAAATTGGTATCCATAATACGAAGTAGCAGTAAAAAATTGGTATTCATCTTTCGGGATATTAGGCATAGATTGGGTAGATCGTGGCGAATTCTTTGGAAAAAAGCGCGTCTTAATCTGATAAGTGAGATTTCGAATAAGTGTTTACATAATGTTCTTCTGTCCGAAGAAATGATTCATCGAAATAATGAGTCACCATTGATATCGACACATCTGAGATCGCCAAGTGTTTGGGAGTTCTTCTATTCAATCCTTTTCCTTCTTGTTGTTGCTGGATATCTCGTTTGTACCCAGCTTCTCTTTGTTTCCGGGGCCTCTAGTGAGTTACAGACAGAGTTCGAAAAGGTCAAATCTTTGATGATGGAATCATCTATGATTGAGTTGCGAAAACTTCTGGATAGGTATCCTACATCTGAACCAAATTCTTTCTGGGTAAAGAATCTCTTTCTAGTTGCTCTGGAACAATTCCGTTCTAAGAAGATATATTTGAATATCAATCTCATCGATCTCATATCAAATCCCATCAATCGAATCACTTTTTCGAGAAATACGAGACATCTAAGTCATACAAGTAAAGAGATCTATTCATTGATAAGAAAAAGAAAAAACTGGAACGGGGATTGGGTTGATGATAAAATAGAATCCTGGGTCGCGAACAGTGATTTGATTGATGATGAAGAAAGAGAATTCTTGGTTCAGTTCTCCGCCTTAACGACAGAACAAAGGATTGATCAAATTCTATTGAGTCTGACTCATAGTGATCGTTTATCAAAGAATGACTCTGGTTATCAAATGATTGAAGAACCGGGAGCAATTTACTTACGATACTTGGTTGATATTCATAAAAAGGATCTATTGAATTATGAGTTCAATCCATCCTGTTTAGCAGAAAGACGGGTATTCCTTGCTCATTATCAGACAATCACTTATTCCCAAACTTCGTGTGGGACTACTACTTTGCACTGCCCATCTCATCGAAAACCCTTTTCGCTCCGCTTAGCCTTATCCCCCTCTAGGGGAATTTTAGTGATAGGTTCTATAGGAACTGGACGCTCCTATTTGGTCAAATACCTAGCTACAAATTCCTATGTTCCTTTCATTACGGTATTTCTGAACGATAACAAGCCAAAAGTTATGGATGAGGATGAAGATGAGGATTATTACGAGATAAAGGTTGGTGGTAGTGACGAGATTGATGCTAGTGACGCTGCTAGTGACGCGATTGATGCTAGTGACGAGATGGATCCTGACCTTGATACGGAGCTGGAAGAGCTAACTATGATGAATGCGCCAACTATAGATAGGATGTCGGAACTAGGCCCCACCCTTCAATTCGAATTAGCAAAAGCGATGTCTCCTTGCATAATATGGATTCCAAACATTCATGATCTGGATGTGAATGAGTCGAATTACTTATCCCTAGGTCTATTAGTGAACCATCTATCTGAAGGATGCTCCAATAGAAATATTCTTGTTATTGCTTCGACTCATATTCCCCAAAAAGTGGATCCCGCTCTAATAGCCCCGAATAAATTAAATACGTGCATTAAGATACGAAGGCTTCTTATTCCACATCAACAAAAGCACTTTTTCATGCTTTCCTATACGAGGGGATTTCACTTGGAAAAGAAAATGTTCCATACTAACGGATTCGGGTCCATAACCATGGGTTACAATCCACGAGATCTTGTAGCACTTAGTAATGAGGTCCTATCGATTAGTATTACACAGAAGAAATCCATTATAGACACTAATACAATTAGATCCGCTCTTCATAGACAAACTTGGGATTTGCGATCCCAGGTAAGATCGGT